TATCAATAAGAAGTTAATTCAATAAGTTTAGTGACTGCTTTTTTTCTTTTCTATTATTTTTATATTACAAGAATATTATACGAAAAGGAGTAAAAACCTGTCTTTTTTTAAAAATCTAAGAAAAGTCCTTTCGTTAGAAGTAAGAAAGAACCTTCTACGAATATGAAAAAAGAAAGAGGATTGTAATCTGCACATTGATTTTTTTTTGCAATTTTTTGTTGAACCGTATGCACCAAAAGGCGCCTGTACGGTTCGTAAGGGATCTAATTTTACCCTAATCAACCGACTTTATCGAGAAAGATTACTTTTTTTAGGACAAGAGGTTGATAGCGAGATCTCGAACCAACTTATTGGTCTTATGGTATATCTCAGTATCGAGAATGATACCAAAGATCTCTATTTGTTTATAAACTCTCCCGGCGGATGGGTTATCCCTGGAGTGGCTATTTATGATACAATGCAATTTGTGCGACCAGATGTACAGACAATATGCATGGGATTAGCCGCTTCAATGGGATCTTTTATCTTGGCCGGAGGGGAAATTACCAAACGTCTAGCATTCCCTCACGCTTGGCGCCAATGAGGTTTTTATTTGAGAGAAAAAAATAAGACTATGCCTTCGCCATATTAATATTAAGTAATAATAGCATGGCACTTTGAATTCGATATCAAAATAAAACAATTTTTATTGTTTTTTCAAAACATTTGATTATGTATCGAGAGAGTAGTATGAGATAAAAGGGATTTCCTATTTTTTTATATTGGAGATTCCAGTTCAGCGTCACAAACTTTTTTATTTTCACACCGGGGGCTTAGTTGTGTTCTGAAAGAGTTCGAAAATAAAAAACAAGATTTTTTTCCTTAATTTTATAAAAAGCAACTTTGGGATTGCTGAAACACAGACAAACCAAATAATATTAAATATATATATATAAAGCAACGGAACCATCATAGTATTTTTGAACGCCTACGAAAGGAAGGGTGGTAATTTGATCATTTACCGATCTGGGTCTGATAGATCCTATTTTTTTGAAGGTAAAGGTCAATTTTATTATAGAGCCGTATGCAATGCATAAAAGATGCCCGTACGGTTGTGGTTGTTCAATTCTATCTTTATTTTTTTTTTTCTTTTTATTCTTTTCTATTCATCATGCAAAATAGAGGAACCCCTTTTTTGTTATACCATCAGGGTAATGATTCATCAACCTGCTAGTTCTTTTTATGAGGCACAAACGGGAGAATTTATCCTGGAAGCGGAAGAGCTGCTAAAACTGCGTGAAACCCTAACAAGGGTTTATGTACAAAGAACGGACAAACCTTTATGGGTTGTCTCGGAAGACATGGAAAGAGATGTTTTTATGTCAGCAACAGAAGCCCAAGCTTATGGAATTGTTGATCTTGTAGCGGTGGTTGAGTGAAAAAGCCCGGATTTTTTTTTCGCGCAAATTCTCGATTTCCTATTTTAGATTTTTGCTGAATTTACTACAAAATTAAATAGAAAGTTTCATCAGGAAAATTAAATAATTAAATAGAAGTATCATCAGGTTAGGATCGATCTAAACCAGCCCATTATTTATATGATATGATTCAACATGCCAACTATTAAACAACTTATTAGAAATACAAGACAGCCAATCAGAAATGTCACAAAATCCCCCGCACTTCGGGGATGCCCTCAGCGTCGAGGAACATGTACTAGGGTGTATGTGCGACTCGTTCAGATCATGAGCTGGGATAAAGATAAAATAAATAAAACCTTTTCTAGTATCAATGATCAGTACCGGGGAATAGGATAGAATAGAAAAAGAAGTCCGTTCAATTCAGTATAAAAAAAATATATCCATTCTATTGTGTATGAAATTTATGGTTTCCGTTGGTGCAAATCCAATCACCTCAATTTAAGATGAGAAGCAATTCTCCATTGGTAACAAATGGTTATCCATTAAGCGGAGAAAATCCTACTTAAAAATAAAAACAGAAAACTTAGGCCCCTTTTGCAAGAACGGACTAACAGGGTTAGCTACCCAGCCAACTTTCATAATTAAATACCGTTACTGTGTAAGTAGATCTAATCGTGAAAGACCTATTACTGGATAATTCATGGGTAGAGCCAAAGAATGTGAACTATACAAGTTACCAATAACATTAATTAAATGAAGTAAAGGCTCCGGTGTATAGAGAAAACCTCACCGTTTAAGAAGTAACCATATAAACGAAGGAAGCCACTATTTCTTTATCCATTTATATTTTTTATTTATTATATTTTGATACCTAGTAAAATATAATTTCTTATTTCGAAGTGAAATGTCTAGAAAAAATAAAAATAGTGGTCGGGAAGGTTATAGTAGCCAAAGTCATTGGAATTTTTAGTTTATACATTGGAAAAAAGCTTTGTTATTAATAGACTAGGAAAGGGAAAAAGAATAACTGAAAGAAAGGAAATCTATTAGTTATTCGTCAAAGTTTCATTTATTAAATGACCAGAATTAGACGGGGAAATATAGCTCGGAGACGTAGAACAAAAATTCGTTTATTTGCATCAAGCTTTCGAGGGGCTCATTCAAGACTTACTCGAACAATTACTCAACAGAAAATAAGAGCTTTGGTTTCGTCTCATCGGGATAGGGATAAGCAAAAGAGAAATTTTCGCCGTTTGTGGATCACTCGAATAAACGCAGTAATTCGTGAAATAGGGGTATCCTGTAGTTATAGTAGATTAATACATGACCTATATAAGAAACAGGTACTTCTTAATCGTAAAATACTTGCACAAATAGCTATATCAAATATAAATTGTCTTTATATGATTTCCAATGAGATCATAAAAGAAGTAGATTGGAAAGAATCCACCGGAATAATTTAAACGGAGTTCCCCGGAGAATGAACTCCGGGAGGGTAAAGTCAAAATGAATTAACACACTCAAAAAGAATCTTTATTCTTACCCGATTCTTTTTTTTCTTACAACACGATAATTAAATATGTATTTTTCATATTTTTCGAACAAAACATCAATCTTCGTTTTAGTTCTGATTTTACTTTTTATTCAAGTGACGAAAGAGTAAGCCTATTTATTTCTGGCTCGAAGACCCGCAGTTCTGGTAGTCGACTCGGTTCTTTCAAACTGTTTCTCATTATTAAGAAAAGGTAACAAAGATAAAATACGAGCTTGTTTTATAGCAATAGTAATTAATCGTTGTTGTTTCAAGGTCAATCTATTCACCCGTCTAGATAATATTTTTCCTTGTTCGCTAATAAATCGACTAATTAAACTCATGTTTCTATAATCAATTCGATCCCCCGATTGAATCGGGGGCAAACGCCTACGAAAAGATCGCTTGGATTTAAGAAAAGGTCGCTTGGATTTATCCATGGTTTGTTTAGTTTATTCCTTATCCCGAAAATCCTATTTCGGTCGGATCTAAAATGAATTAGAATAAATAGGATTTGGTTTGTTTATATTTAATTATGTTATATATATCATATTTAACTATGTTCTATATAGAATGTCATTTTTACCCTTCCAAGGAAGGGTTACATACATGTGCTCGATTCGATCTATTTCTTTATCTCCCCATGAATCGTATGTTTGTAACAAAATGGACAGAACTTTCTCAATTCCAATCGATTAGGCGTGTTGTGACGATTCTTTTCAGTAATATATCTGGAAATACCCGTTGATACCTTATTAACACCGTTTCGAACACAACTGGTACATTCCAAAATAACCGTTATTCGGACATCTTTCCCCTTGGCCATGAACCCCCTTTGGATTTTTGATTTACTCAACTCTTCTATTTTCGATCCGAAACGAAGAAGAAGAAAGGAAGGAAAAATAGAAGTTATTAACTTGAAATCCTATTATAAAAACTTCCCTGCAATCAATATCAATATACTAAAAAAATTTCTAAACTTTATTTCAAATCACAGTATTTCATTTCCATTTAAGTACCTTGTCTAAGAGTCTTGTCCTAGATCTAGGCCACCCCCTGTTTATTCTACCTCCATCCCTAGTTAATTTTTTAATTTAATAATTTATTTAATTCAAACTTGAACCCAAGTCTCGAAGCTGTTGAACACACCCTTTCTTTTTTCTCTTTCTTCCCTTTAAGGAAAAAGGTAAAAAAGAGAAAAAGGGGCAAAGTATTAGTCACAAATATTTAATTTTATCTCGAATCTTCGTTATTTGGTACCGTATCAATAATCAAAAAAAGGGGAATGTCAACGCATCTGGGAAAAAACGATTAATCTCTATCAATAGACCTGCTAAAGACCCGAACCATAGAGTACTTAATACCGGTGCCACGGAAAGATATGTTTTTAGATCTCGCATTGAAAAATCTCCTTCCTTTTTTTATTGTAATCTAAAATGGTAATACATATATGATCATATGCATATGCAGTTAAGAACCTTGTACACGGAATCCCTAATTCAAATTGAAATATACAACTATCCGGTAAATAAAATTTTTCTTAAAACATAAAAAAACGTCCCTTTCGTCCCGAGCATTCCCGAAAACTACTCATTTATTTTTACGACAGGTTCCGTTCCGTATCTCATACGTATATAAGACTTTTCTTTTACTATTATTATATGTTAAATGGGACCAAAAAGACGAAATGCCCATATAAATTGTATATTAAATTGTATATATCAATGGACAAAATAACGATGTGGAAAACAAGACAGGAATTCTATACAATGATACTGTAGACCAATTGTAGGGATGTAGCGCAGCTTGGTAGCGCGTTTGTTTTGGGTACAAAATGTCACAGGTTCAAATCCTGTCATCCCTACCTATTACTTCTTCGTTGAGCAGTAACGAGGGATTAATTAAGATCGATTCCAATTATATTAATATATAATCGTTCATTAAATTGGGGTTAAAAAAAGTGTCTTTACATTCTTGTCTTTTATGATAAGAAAGCGCTCTTAGTTCAGTTCGGTAGAACGCGGGTCTCCAAAACCCGATGTCGTAGGTTCAAATCCTACAGAGCGTGA